TTTATGCATTATTTTAATAGTGTAAATAGACACATTTTGGGCTTAAATTATACTACTAGAGGTTTTCCTGTTTCCGGGGGGTTTTCAGGAGTGTTAGTCATCTCAGGAGTATTGGGGGGTAGGGGGGTTTTACGCGCAAAAACCCCAGGGGTATCTTAGAGATTTTAGGAGTTATATTCATAATTTATGCTCATGAAATCAGTTATGCAATTCTTCTATTAATATCTTTTTATCATTCATACTATTTCCTTGCGCGCGAGGAAATGTTCAACCTTAATAACTAATACCGTGTGCACTCTGGGATGCCAGATGAAAGGAAAAAAAAAAAGAGAACCCCTGACCCCCTAGAGAGAACGCTCGGCATGGTGGGTAACGAGTCCTAATGTATGCCACCATTAACTTATGCAAGCGTCGATGAAAGAGTGGGGAGTGATATCAATTAATGTCCCTGAAGAAGGAACCAAATGCCAGGAATAATTCACTAAGTGGGACCCCCACAATAATTGTACCTCACCATCATTAACCGTAGGCATTCAGAAATCAACTGATGGTCGGTTCTTACTACATTAAGATTCTGATATTGACGAGATTTTGAGTCCTGGTATATCTAGACTCATGGATTAGTTTCGCGGTCGGTCTTAAATTTCGCTTGTCCTTATTTCAATTAATGTTAGTTACATTTCTAGGTTTGCGTAACCCTTAGTTAAATATGTGTTGGTTATAATGGTTAACTCCTATTAATGTCCTACAAATATTAATGTCCTATGATATCATTGATATGTTTAATATAATTTAATGGTGTAAATACATATATGCATTTTGAAACAAAGAATAGTTTAATTTTAGAATCCTAGCTTTGGGAGTTGGGGGTAGGAGTTAAAATCTCCTTTCTTTGAGCAGTAGGGAGGATTTTAACCTCCGGCATCCGGCTTACAAGACCGGCGCTCTGAAAACTGAGCTACTAGTGCAATGTCATTGAAGCATTTTATTCTCAACTCACCCTGCTAGTGGAGCAAGGACCAGGAAGAGAAAGAAGTATAGGAATGATGCAATTTGGCCAATGATAATGAAAGGGTGTTCAACGGGCATGCCTCCAATTCAGGTGAGGATAGCGACGTCTGCGACAAGCGTTCAGAACAAGAATTGTGTCAAAGGTCGGAACGTGAGGCCTCGTTGCTTGGACGTGTGAAGAATTGGAACTACTATAAGGACAAGGATGGAGAAAAGAAGGGCTAAGACACCCCCAAGTTTATTTGGGATGGAACGTAGGATGGCATATGCAAATAGGAAGTACCATTCAGGTTTGATGTGTGGGGGTGTAACGAGGGGGTTGGCAGGCGTAAAATTGTCAGGATCTCCTAGTAAGTTTGGGGAAAATAGTGCTAAAGAGGTGAGTGCAATGAGGAGTGCTGTAAATCCTAGTAGGTCTTTGTAGGAGAAGTAGGGGTGGAATGAAATTTTATCCGCATCTGAGTTTAGACCTAAGGGATTATTAGAACCTGTTTCGTGAAGGAAAAGAAGGTGAATAGCGGTTGCGGCAACAATAACGAAAGGGAAGAGGAAATGGAAGGCGAAGAATCGGGTAAGGGTTGCGTTGTCTACTGAAAAGCCCCCTCAAATCCACTGGACGAGTGCATTTCCAACGTAGGGAACGGCGGATAGGAGGTTGGTGATGACGGTAGCTCCTCAGAAGGATATTTGACCTCATGGGAGGACGTACCCTACGAAAGCAGTCATTATTACTAGCAGGAGTAGGATAACACCTACATTTCATGTTTCTTTATATAGGTATGAGCCGTAATAGAGACCGCGAGCAATGTGCATATAAATGCAAATGAAGAAGAAGGAAGCTCCATTGGCATGGATGTTTCGAATTAGTCATCCATAGTTTACATCTCGGCAAATGTGTGCTACGGATGAAAAGGCTGTTGCGATGTCTGATGTATAGTGTATAGCGAGGAATAGTCCTGTGAGAATTTGGGTAATCAGGCAGAGACCAAGTAGGGAACCGAAGTTTCATCAAACTGAGATGTTGGAGGGGGCAGGAAGGTCGACTAGTGCGTCGTTTGCGATTTTAAGGATGGGGTGAGTTTTTCGGAGACTTGCCATTAGGGTTTCTGTAGTTAAATAATAACGGTGGTTTTTCAAGTCATTAGTCCTGGTTAGAGTCCTGGCAGAAATTATGACCTTTGTAATGTCTTTATTTTTAGTTTGTCTCATTGTAGGTTTAGTAGCAGTTGCTTCTAATCCATCTCCATATTTTGCCGCTTTAGGTTTGGTTGTGGTGTCGGGCATGGGGTGTGGGGTTTTAGTAGGGCATGGGGGTTCTTTTTTACCTCTTGTACTATTTTTAATCTACTTAGGAGGTATGTTGGTTGTATTTGCTTATTGTTCTGCACTTGCTGCTGAGCCTTATCCCGAAAGTTGAGGGAGTCGAGCTGTTGCAGTTTATATGGCATCTTATGTAGCTCTTGTACTTGTGATGGCGGGGTTATTGTGAAGTGGGTGATATGAGTCTTCTTGGGTTACGGTGGAAGAGCTTGAGGAGTTTTCTGTTTTTCGGGGGGACGTGGAGGGGGTTGCGTTGATGTACTCGTCTGGGGGAGGAATATTAGTTATCAGTGCGTGGGTATTGCTTTTGACCCTGTTGGTAGTTTTAGAGCTAACGCGGGGTTTGAGTCGAGGCGCACTCCGGGTAGTTTAGTAAATCAATACTAGGGTTGAGAGGGTTAATGTAATGAGGAATAGAGCGAGGTATGTTTTAATTATACCTTGTTGAGCATTACTTGTTGTTGTAATTAGAGGGAGATTTGCGGAGGCAATTGCTTTAGGACCGGTTTTCTCCAATCAGGTTTGGTCAACCATTTGACTAGCAATTGTTTGGCCTAGTAGGAGGTTAAGTTTAGGAGTGGCTCGATGGATAACCATTGGGAAAAATCCTAGTATATTAGAGAAGTGGTGGGGAGTAAGTTGAGGTGTGGGTTTATATTGTTGGCTTGTAAGTGTTGCTAGTTCTAGGGCTATTAGTAGTCCTAAAATAGATACAATCAGGGCGGCGAGTTTTAGAAGGGGTGGCATAGATATTACGGGTGTTTTTAGAGGAATAATATTTGAGGTAATTAAAAGGCCAGCAATAATGCTTCCTCATGCTAGGCGCATGATGGGGTTAATTACTGTTGGGGCGTTTTCGTTAATTGGGGGGTGGGAATTAAATCGGGGATGGCCTATAGAGACAAAGAAAACGACTCGTAGGCTATAAATGGCCGTAAAAGAGGTGGCTAGAAGGGTTAAGGTTAGGGCTCAGGCGTTAATATGGGATGTGTTTAGTGCTTCAATGATGGCATCTTTGGAGAAGAATCCTGCTAGGAAAGGGGTACCTGTAAGGGCAAGGCTTCCTAGGGTTAAGCAGGAGGATGTAAAGGGAGTAAGGTGATTTATACCTCCCATTTTCCGGATGTCTTGCTCGTCGTTTAGGCTATGGATAATAGAGCCTGAGCACAAAAAGAGTATTGCTTTGAAGAAGGCGTGGGTGCAGATATGGAGGAATGCAAGTTGGGGCTGATTGAGGCCGATGGTTACCATTATTAGGCCTAGTTGGCTAGATGTTGAAAAAGCAACAATTTTTTTGATGTCATTTTGGGTGAGGGCACAAGTGGCGGTAAATAGAGTTGTGAGAGCGCCAAGGCAGAGGCAGACCGTGAGGGCAGTCTGGTTGTGTTCTATAAGGGGGCTTATACGAACAAGGAGAAAAATTCCTGCAACAACCATGGTGCTTGAATGTAGTAGGGCAGATACCGGCGTAGGACCTTCCATGGCAGCTGGAAGTCATGGATGAAGGCCGAATTGTGCTGACTTACCAGTAGCAGCGATGATTAGTCCTAGAAGGGGGTAGGTTAGGTCGAGGCCTTCAGCTGCTGCAAATATTTGTTGTATTTCTCAAGAGTTAAGGTTTATTGCTATTCAAGCCATGGCAAAAATTAGTCCAATATCGCCTACTCGGTTGTAGATTACTGCTTGAAGGGCTGCGGTGTTTGCATCTGCTCGCCCATATCATCAGCCAATTAGAAGGAAGGATATGATGCCTACGCCTTCTCACCCAATAAAGATCTGAAACATATTGTTTGCAGTCACTAGAATAATTATAGCAATGAGGAAGACGAGGAGGTATTTGAAGAATCGATTTTTAAAAGGGTCTGCGTGTATATATCAGGATGCAAATTCGAGGATTGATCAGGTTACGTAGAGGGCAATAGGGGTGAAAATTGTTGAGTAATGATCAAATTTGAAGCTAATGTTTACGTCAAAGGTTAGGGTATTTATTCAGTTTCAGTTGGTGATAATTATTTCCGCCCCTTCATTCAGGAAGAGGAATAATGGGAGAAGGCTAACAAAAAAGGCCAGTATAACTGCTGTTTTTACTTGAGAGAGATCTCAGTCTGGGGCTTGGGGCCGGGGCGTGAGGGTTGTAAGTACTGGGTATGCAAGGAGCGCAAAAATAATAATTAAGCTCGAGGTTATTATAAGTGATGTAGTGTGCATAGCTGCTACTTGGATTTGCACCAAGAGTTTTTGGTTCCTAAGACCAACGGATGAGCTGTTATCCTTTAGGAGCATTCTCGAGTGAGCCCTGGGGTTCAACCAAGGTGGCGAAAATTAGCAGTTTTCGTTGCTAGCGAGCCTCTCTCGGTGGATAAGAGGAGTTTAACCCCTATTTTTAGAATCACAATCTAATGTTTTTGTTAAACTATATCTACAGGCGGCTCAACCTCAGATTAATTCAGGTTTTAGAATAAGGAGAAGGAGAGGAAGGAGGTGGAGTGCGATGAGTAGGTGTTCTCGAGAGTGTGATGGGTCTAGTGCAATAATGTGTGCTGGGAGCGGACCTCGTTGAGTTGCCAGAAACATGTAAAGAGAGTAGCCAGCAGCAATAAGAGTGCCGGGGCCTGTTAGTAGAATGGTTCATCAGGATCAGTTAAGTAGTGAGGTAATAATTATAAGTTCCCCCATGAGATTAGGTAGGGGTGGAAGGGCCAGGTTGGCAAGGCTGGCAATGAATCATCATGTTGTCATAAGGGGAAGGGCTATTTGTAGTCCTCGAGCTAGGAGTAAAGTTCGGCTATGGGTTCGTTCATAATTAGTGTTCGCTAAACAGAAGAGAGCAGAGGATGTTAAGCCGTGAGCAATTATAAGGATAAGGGCCCCAGTAAAACCTCATGGGGTTTGGATGAGAATTCCTCCTACGACAAGGCCTATGTGGCTGACAGATGAGTAGGCAATTAGGGACTTTAAATCTGTTTGACGTAAGCAGATTGAACCGGTCATGATTACCCCTCATAGGGCAAGGATAATAAAAGGGTAGCTTAATTCTTCGGTAAGAGGCTCGAGTATAACTATTATGCGCATTATGCCATAACCTCCTAGCTTAAGAAGAACGGCGGCAAGGATCATGGAGCCTGCTACGGGGGCTTCGACGTGGGCCTTAGGTAATCAAAGATGGGCTCCGTAAAGGGGTATTTTCACTAGAAAAGCTAAGAGGCATCCGGCTCATCATAATTTATCTGCGTAGGTTGTGAGCAATAAGGGGTTTGAGTATTGAAGTGTCAGGAGTGAAAGGGTGCCTGTGCTATTTTGAAGAAGCAGCAAGGCAACTAGGAGGGGTAGAGACCCTGCTAGGGTATAGAAGAGGAAATAAGTTCCGGCATTAAGACGCTCTGTTTGGTTACCTCATCGAGTAATAAGAATTAATGTCGGAATTAAGGTTGCTTCAAACATAACGTAGAACATAATGATTTCGGTAGCGCTAAAAGCTATAATGAGGAAGGCCTGTAGGGAGATTAATAGTGTAATGTATATTCGTTGTCGATTAACTGGCTCAAGGGCGGTGTGGTTTTGGCTTGCAAGGATTATTAAGGGAAGGAGTCAGCAGGTAAGCACGAGAAGGGGCGTTGAAAGAGGATCAGTTGCTATGTAAGGATTGAGGCAGGACCATCCAGTCTCTGAAAGGTTTTTTAATCAGGTGAGGCTGGCTAGGGCTACGACAAGGCTATGTATAAGAGTTGTGGGCCAGAGCCATTTGGCGGGTACTAACCAAGTGGTTGGGATGAGCATAAAGGTAGGAATGAGGATTTTTAGCATTGTAGGAGGTTTAGGTTTTGAAGACGGTCAGAGCCATGGGTACGAGCAGTGGCTACTAGAAGGGCTAAACCTGCGCTTGCTTCACAGGCTGAGAATGCTAGTAAAAGCAGGGGAGCGGGCGAGAAGCTAGTTGAGTCAAGTTGTAGCGTTCAAAGGGATAAGGCAATAAATAAAGAAAGTATCATACCCTCTAGACATAGGAGGGCGGATAGAAGGTGGGTTCGATGGAATGCGAGGCCTATCAACCCTAGTAGGAAAGTTGATGAGAAGGCAAAGTGAACGGGGGTCATCAGGCAATTATGGACTTTAACCACAAGTTTTTGAGCCGAAATCAAATGTTTTTCTTAGACTAACTGCCTATTCGGCTCATTCCAGTCCGCCTTGTAGTCATTCGTAGATGAGGCCAAGTGTTAGAAGAGCAAGGACAGCTGAAGCTCAGAGGAATGTAGAAACGGGGGAAGCTAGTTGGTCGCCTCAAGGTAGGGGTAGGAGGAGGGCAATTTCTAGGTCAAAGAGAAGGAAGAGAATAGCGACGAGAAAGAAGCGGAGTGAAAAAGGAAGTCGGGCTGTACCTAGGGGATCAAAGCCACACTCATATGGGGAGAGTTTTTCGTGATCTGGGCTTATTTGAGGAAGTCAGAAGGAAACAATGGCCAGGATGGTGGAAAGTACAACGGCTAGGGTAATTACTGTTGTGATTAAATTCATTATCTTTCCTTGGAATTTAACCAAGACCAGGTGATTGGAAGTCACTCATACTTGTTTTAGTACTAGAAAGATTATGAGCCTCATCAGTAGATGGAGATGTAGAGGAATAGTCAGACGACGTCTACAAAGTGTCAATATCATGCGGCGGCTTCGAAGCCGAAATGATGTTCGGATGTGAAGTGGTATTGGACTTGTCGGAGGAGGCAGATAGCTAGGAATGTGGAGCCAATAATTACATGTAGTCCGTGGAAGCCGGTTGCTACGAAAAATGTAGAGCCATAAACACCGTCTGCAATTGTGAAGGGTGCTTCGTAGTATTCCATTCCTTGAAGGAAAGTAAAGTAGAAGCCGAGGAGGATGGTTAGTGCGAGGGATTGAATTGCTTGTTTTCGTTCCCCTTCCATAATACTGTGGTGAGCTCATGTGACTGTTACTCCTGAAGCAAGTAATACAGCTGTGTTTAGGAGAGGAACTTCAAATGGGTCAAGTGTTGTAATACCAGTAGGAGGCCAGCAGCCCCCTAGTTCAGGGGTAGGTGCAAGACTTGCATGATAAAAGGCTCAGAAAAAGCCTAAGAAGAAGAATACTTCTGATGTAATAAAAAGAATCATGCCATATCGAAGGCCTTTTTGGACAGGAGGTGTGTGGTGTCCTTGGAACGTTCCTTCTCGAATGATATCTCGTCATCATTGGTACATTGTGAGAAGGAGTAATGCTAGTCCTAGTGTTATAAGGGTGGTGGAGTGGAAGTGAAATCAGATTGCAAGACCTGATGTCATTAGTAGGGCTGCAACTGCGCCTGTTAAGGGTCAAGGACTGGGGTCGACTATGTGATATGCGTGTGCTTGGTGGGCCATTAGACGTTTTCTTGAAGGTAGAGGCTTAAAAGGAGAACAAATACATAGGCTTGGATTATTGCTACAGCGACTTCTAGAAGTGTAAGGAGGAATAGTAGTGCACCTGTAAGAATTGCTACGGTTGGTATGAGAGGTATAAGGACGAAAGCAGCTGTGGCAATTAGTTGAATTAAAAGATGTCCGGCTGTGAGGTTGGCTGTCAGTCGCACACCTAGTGCTAGGGGGCGAATGAAGAGACTAATTGTTTCGATAATGATTAGAACAGGAATTAGCGGAGTGGGTGTGCCTTCTGGAAGAAGATGTCCTAGTGCAATAGTTGGTTGATTTCGTAGGCCAATGATTACTGTTGCTAATCATAGAGGTACTGCAAGGCCCATATTAAGAGATAGCTGGGTAGTGGGTGTAAAGGTGTATGGAAGAAGGCCTAGCATGTTAAGAGAAATAAGGAAGAGCATTAGGGAGGTAAACAGAATAGCTCATTTATGTCCTCCTAAGCTTAGAGGTAGAAGAAGTTGTTGTGTAAATCGATTAATAAATCAGTTTTGGAGGGTCAATAAACGGTTGTTTAGTCATCGGGAAGATGGGGTGGGGAAAAGAATTCAGGGGAGGGTAAGAGCAAGGGCAATTAAAGGAATACCTATGAAAACAGGGCTCATAAATTGGTCAAAGAAGCTTAGTGTCATGGTCAGTTTCAAGGTTCTGTTTTAGCTTTTTCTGTGCTTTGAGAGGTTGGTTCGTTTGGGAAAGTGTGGGCTATAACTTTCGGGGGAATAATCGTTAGGAAAATCAGTCAGGAGAAGACAAGAATGGCAAATCAGGGCGAGGGGTTGAGTTGAGGCATGTCGCTAGGGGTGGTTGGGAGTCACCAGTCTTTAGCTTAAAAGGCTAACGCTATACCCTATTTAGCTTCTTAGCGAGGCGTCTTCAAGTATTAGAGAGGATCAGTTTTCAAAGTGTTGTAGTGGGACTGCTTCTACTACGATAGGCATAAAACTATGATTTGCACCGCAGATTTCAGAGCATTGTCCGTAGAAAACGCCTGGGCGGGATGCGATGAAAGATGTTTGATTTAGGCGGCCGGGGACTGCGTCTATTTTCACACCCAGGGCTGGTACGGCTCAGGAATGAAGAACGTCTTCGGCAGAAACTAGAACTCGGATAGGGGATTCCACCGGGATAACTATACGGTGGTCTGCCTCTAAAAGACGAAATTGACCAGGGGTTAAATCTTGCGTAGGGATTATATAAGAATCAAACCCAAGGTCTTCGTAGTCGGTGTATTCATAACTTCAGTATCATTGGTGGCCCATGGCTTTAATTGTAAGATGGGGGTCATTAATTTCATCCATAAGGTAAAGGATACGAAGGGAAGGAAGGGCAATTAAAATCAGAATAACTGCAGGGAGTACAGTTCAGATAATCTCAATTTCTTGGGAATCTAGAATATACTTGTTAGTGAGTTTAGTGGAGACCATAGCCACAATAATGTAAAGTACTAGTGTGCTGATTAAGAATACAATTATCAGGGCGTGGTCGTGGAAATGAAGAAGTTCTTCTATAACAGGTGAAGCTGCATCTTGAAATCCTAGCTGTGAGGGATGGGCCATTAAGTATACAAGACACGCGGGGTTTTAACCCACTATTCTGCCTTGACAAGGCAGTGTAATAACTTGTTTACTAGTGTCTTATAAAGAAAGTGACAGAGCGGTTATGTGGTTGGCTTGAAACCAACATATGGGGGTTCAACTCCTCCCTTTCTCGTTAGTTTGATTGAACTTGAACAAATGCAGGCTCTTCGAATGTGTGATATGGAGGAGGGCAGCCATGCAGTCATTCTACGTTAGTAGCGGTGAGTTCTACAGATATAACTTCCCGTTTGGCGGCGAATGCTTCTCAGATAATAAATAAGAACATAATTACGGCTACAAGGGAGATCAGGGAACCGATAGATGAGACTGTATTTCACAGGGTGTAGGCGTCTGGGTAGTCTGAATATCGCCGAGGCATTCCGGCTAGACCAAGGAAATGTTGGGGGAAGAAGGTGAGGTTAACACCAATGAACATGATTCCAAAGTGGATTTTTGTTCAAGTGCTATGAAGGGTGTAGCCTGTGAATAGAGGGAACCAGTGCACAAAGGCTGCAACGATAGCAAAGACAGCTCCTATAGAGAGGACATAATGGAAGTGTGCTACTACGTAGTATGTGTCGTGTAGGACGATGTCTAGGGAAGAATTGGCTAGGACAATTCCTGTTAGGCCTCCTACTGTAAAGAGGAAAATAAAGCCAAGTGCTCATAGAAGTGGGGTTTCTCATTTAATAGAACCACCGTGAAGGGTTGCAAGTCAGCTAAAGACTTTTACACCAGTTGGAATTGCAATAATCATAGTAGCGGATGTAAAGTAAGCACGTGTGTCAACGTCCATCCCAACCGTAAACATATGGTGGGCTCAGACAATAAAGCCTAGAAGGCCAATTGCTATCATAGCTCACACCATACCCATATAGCCGAAGGGTTCTTTTTTACCTGAATAGTAGGCAACGATGTGTGAAATCATACCGAATCCTGGCAGAATAAGAATATAGACTTCAGGGTGTCCGAAGAATCAGAATAGATGTTGATAAAGAATGGGGTCTCCTCCTCCTGCGGGGTCGAAGAAGGTGGTGTTGAGATTTCGGTCTGTGAGAAGTATTGTGATGCCGGCAGCAAGAACTGGAAGGGAGAGGAGAAGTAAGACCGCCGTAATTAAAACAGCCCACACAAAGAGAGGGGTTTGATATTGGGAAATAGCAGGAGGTTTCATATTAATAATGGTTGTGATGAAATTAATAGCTCCAAGGATAGAAGAAACACCGGCTAAGTGTAGGGAGAAGATTGTAAGGTCAACGGATGCACCTGCGTGGGCTAAGTTTCCAGCGAGAGGGGGGTAGACGGTTCAACCAGTGCCGGCCCCAGCTTCAACCCCAGAAGAAGCGAGGAGTAGTAGGAAGGAAGGAGGGAGGAGTCAAAAGCTCATGTTATTTATTCGGGGGAATGCCATGTCTGGGGCACCAATCATAAGGGGGATTAGTCAGTTCCCAAACCCGCCGATCATGATTGGTATTACTATAAAGAAAATTATTACAAAGGCATGCGCTGTAACGATTACATTATAGATTTGGTCGTCCCCAAGGAGGGCGCCGGGTTGGCTTAGTTCTGCTCGGATAAGTAGGCTTAGGGCGGTTCCTACTATTCCTGCTCAAGCACCAAATACTAGATAAAGGGTGCCGATGTCTTTGTGATTAGTCGAGAAAAATCAACGTGTGATTGCCACAGGTAGGATGGCTGAGTTTTAAGCGGTGGATTGTAGCCCCATAGACAGAGGTTTAAATCCTCTTCTTACCAAGCCCTGAGGTGTTTACATATCAGATTGCAAATCTGAAGTAGCAGGGTAACACCTGCCGGGGCTTTCCCTCGCCCTGGCCCGTTTGACGGGCGAGGGAAAGGTAGATGGATGCTCGCTGGTTTGAGCGCTTAGCTGTTAACTAAGAGTTTGTAGGATCGAGGCCTGCCTATCTAGTAAAGGCCTTAGCTTAATTAAAGTGCTTGTTTTGCATGCAGGAGATGTGGGGTAATGTCCCGCAGGTCTTATCAGGGACTGGGAGATTTTCACTCCCGCTTAGGGCTTTGAAGGCCCTTGGTCTGGTGCTATCCTAAGTCTCTTAAAGCGCTAGTAGTGCGACTACGGCGGGGGTCAAAGGTAAAATTGACAGGGTGCCTACTGTGGAAATGGCAAGAGGGAGGGTTAGCTGTGGCGAGGGGAGGCGTCAAGGGGTTGTTCCTGTCAGGTTATTGGGGGACATGGTGAGGGTTATTGCGTAGGAAAGACGGAGGTAGAAGTAGAGACTAAGGAGGGCAGTAAGGGCTGCTAGTGTGGCAGTAGGTGCAAGGCCTTGTTTAGTAAGTTCTTGAAGAATTAGTCATTTAGGCATAAATCCTGTAAGTGGGGGGAGGCCTGCTAAAGATAATAGTGCCAGGGGGGCTAGGGAGGTTAACACTGGAGTTTTAGCTCACGAGGTGGCAAGGGTGTTGACGTTGGTCGATTCGTTAATTTTGAACAGAAGGAATGTTGTAAGTGTTATTAGGAAGTATGTTAAAAGTGTTAGGAGGGTGAGGGAGGGTGAAAATTGTAGGACAAGAATTATTCATCCAAGGTGTGCAATTGAGGAGTAGGCTAGAATTTTGCGTAGTTGTGTTTGATTTAAGCCTCCTCAACCTCCTACGAGAGTAGACATAAGGCCTAGAAGAATTAGAAGAGTGGGGTTAATATGTTGGATTTGCAATAGTAGAATGAAGGGCGCTAGTTTTTGCCAGGTAGACAGGAGGAGCCCAGTGGTAAGGTCGAGGCCTTGAAGTACTTCTGGTAATCAGGAGTGTACTGGGGCGAGACCTACTTTTAGGGCAAGTGCAAGCGTAATTATCGTAATGGGGAGGGGGTGGGATATTTGTAGAATATCTCATTGTCCTGTGAGTCAGGCATTGGTGGTGCTTGCAAATAGGAGCATGGCAGCTGCGGTAGCCTGGGTGAGGAAATATTTAGTGGTTGCTTCAACTGCTCGGGGGTGATGTTGTTGGGCCATAATGGGGATGATGGCTAAAGTATTTATCTCAAGGCCTATTCAAGCGAGTAGTCAGTGTGAGCTTGCAAATGTAATTGTTGTACCAAGACCGAGTCCGAATAAGAGGGTAGCCAAGATGTAGGGGTTCATTAGTAAAGGAAGGATTTTAACCAACATGTTTGGGGTATGGGCCCAAAAGCTTAATTAGCTGACCTTACTAGGAAGTGGTGTAGTGGAAGCACTGAGAGTTTTGATCTCTCCAGGTAGGGTTCGAACCCCTTCTTTCTAAGGAGTTGGAGGGATTTTAACCCTCATGATTCACTCTATCAAAGTGGCCCTTTAATTCAGGCACAGCTCCTGTATTATAGGTGTGGGGGTAGCCCCGCAAATGCAATAGGAAGGGCTAGGTGTCAAATTACCAAGGCTAATGTAAGTGGGAGAAAGTTTTTTCAGATTAAGTGCATGAGTTGGTCGTATCGGAAACGAGGGTAGGAGGCTCGGACTCAAAGGAATACGATGGACAGGAGAGCTGCCTTAGTTATTAAGTTTATGGCAGTGAGTTCTGGGAATGTGGGTATATGGGAGGCTCCTAAGAATAGTGTAGCTGAAAGTGTATTCATAAGTAGGATGTTAGCATATTCTGCCAGGAAAAATAGTGCGAAAGGTCCTCCTGCATATTCTACATTGAAGCCTGATACTAGTTCAGACTCTCCTTCAGTTAAGTCGAATGGTGCACGGTTCGTTTCTGCTAAAGTTGAAATATATCATATTGCGGCCAAAGGTCAGGCGGGTAGGATCAGTCAGACGCTTTCTTGGGCAACATTGAAGGTTTGTAGGGTAAAACCCCCTGTAAAGATAATGGCATTTAAAAGGATAAGTCCTAAACTCACTTCATATGAAATAGTTTGGGCCACAGCCCGTAGGGCTCCGATTAGTGCATATTTTGAATTAGATGCTCAGCCTGAGCCTAAAATTGAATAGACTGCGAGGCTAGAGAGGGCTAAAATAAATAGAATGCCTAGGTTCAAATCAGTCACTGGATATGGAAGGGGTATGGGGGCTCAAAGAGTAAGTGCTAGAGTGAGGGCTAGTATAGGAGTTAAAAGAAATAGTACTGGGGAGGAGGTGGATGGGCGTACAGGTTCCTTGATGAAGAGTTTTAAACCATCGGCGATGGGCTGGAGAAGACCATAAGGGCCAACAATATTTGGACCCTTACGTAATTGTATATAGCCAAGCACTTTTCGTTCAATTAGGGTTAGGAAAGCAACAGCTAGTAAAACAGGTACAATAAAGGCTAGGGGGTTAATTACGTGTGTAATAAGTGCTGAAATCATAGTTAAGGAGAGGACTTGAACCTCTGTAGAAAGGGCTTAGGTCTTTTGCAGTAACCGGGCTCTGCCACCCTAACATGCCGTTTTCTCAGGCATAGGGGCACGCCCTTTTGCCTATTTTAGTTGTTTTCATTAGGTGGGGGTAAGGCTTACTTTAAGCAGGGGCCTCTTCTTTTCGGTCCTTTCGTACTAGAAAAGATCGTGTCATAGATAGAAACTGACCTGGATTACTCCGGTCTGAACTCAGATCACGTAGGACTTTAATCGTTGAACAAACGAACCCTTAATAGCGGCTGCACCATTAGGATGTCCTGATCCAACATCGAGGTCGTAAACCCCCTTGTCGATATGGGCTCTAAAAGAGGATTGCGCTGTTATCCCTAGGGTAACTCGGTCCGTTGATCGGCGTTGCCGGATCTGTAAGGTCAGAAATTCTGTTCACTAGAGCGGGAGCTCGTAGTTGTAGGAGAGGGTGTTCCCATTCCACATGGGGGTTTTTTATTTCCCCGCGGTCGCCCCAACCAAAGACATTAGGGCAGGGGTCATCTGGTTTAGTCCTTTATTCAGGAGTGCTTAACATGATCTGCTTTGGTGTCTAAAGCTCCATAGGGTCTTCTCGTCTTATGTGTTTATCCCCGCTTCTGCACGGGGAAATCAATTTCATTGACTTGAAAAAGGAGACAGCTAAGCCCTCGTTATGCCATTCATACAGGTCTCCATTTAAAAGACAAGTGATTGCGCTACCTTCGCACGGTCAGAATACCGCGGCCGTTAAACACTTAGTCACAGGGCAGGCGGGACCTCTTATTCTTCAGTTTTGCAAGAGGCGATGTTTTTGGTAAACAGGCGAGGCTTTATGTGTTTGCCGAGTTCCTTCTTTTTCTTTTAGTCTTTCCTTAGGGGCACACCAGTGTGGGGTTAACGGTTATGTATTGGATGTTTTTCTGGTTGTTTGGTCTGTTGTTCAGTACCCTCTTTGGTTGGGGCCGTTATGGTTCGGTGGTTAGTCCATTTCGATTTACACGTGTGCAAGGAGAGAGCCGAAAGCTCTCTTATTACTCATATTAGCATGGTCACTCCCATGTTTGCATGGGATGGCCCGGTAAGTTTAGGGGATTAAGATTTAGTTATCAGGATAAGAGGGGTAAGGGGTATGTCTGAGCTTTAACGCTTTCTATAGGGATGGCTGCTTTTAGGCCCACCAGAACATTTTACCTTAATTTATTATGATCTTTATCCTCCTGGTAAAGTTGTGTCTTATTTCAAAGGGGCTGTACCCCCTTTGACTAACTCTCACGGTTTCTTTGGGTGTCAGATGGGGTCGGACGAGGGTGGCTTAAAAAACCGAGAGGCTGAACTTCTATCCAATTCTCAGGCAACCAGCTATAACTAGGTTCGGTAGGTCTGTCACCTCTACTCAAAGCTCTTCCCACCCTTTTGCCACAGGGACGGGTTGGCCCTATTAATAGGCTGTCTTGGAGTAGCTCACCTAGTTTCGGGAAACCAAACTAAAGTGCACTTTGCTTGGGTATTACTAGCTAAATCATGATGCAAAAGGTACGAGTTTAAATCTCTGCTTTTTTAGGCTTGACTGGTTTATTTCATTTCTCTTTCAGCGTTCCCTTGCGGTACTTTCTCTATTGCTCCACAGGCCCTTTTCTGTCGCCCATACTAAGGGGGAAAAATGGTTTGTTTGATGTAAGGTCTAGTGTATTTGGGGTTATTTATATTGATATGTTGTGTTTGATTTTGGGGGCTAGCTGCTGGGCGTCAGGGTAATCCGATTTGCACGGATGACTTCTCAGTGTAAGGGAGATGCTTTGCTATCTTAGCTATACTCTGATTTTTCCCAAGTGCACCTTCCGGTACACTTACCATGTTACGACTTGCCTCCCCTTTGCAACTATAGGGCTTTAATTATATGATTATTTTAAGCTCGGGGAGAGTGACGGGCGGTGTGTGCGCGCTTCAGGGCCAATTTCAGCGGGACGCTCTATTTCCTGCTTACTGCTAAATCCTCCTTCGGATACACGTTTCAGTGCGTCGTTCGTATTCACTGTCTTAGTGAATGTAGCCCATTTCTTCCCCCTCCATACGCTACACCTCGACCTGACGTTTTGGGCTATACCAATTTTGCTTACTATAGGACCTTCACAGGGTAAGCTGACGACGGCGGTATATAGGCGGGAAAAACAAGGAAGGGTGAGGTTGAACGGGGGTTATCGGTTCTAGAACAGGCTCCTCTAGGTGGGTCTAAAGCACCGCCAAGTCCTTTGGGTTTCAAGCTGGTGCTCGTAGTTCCCAGGCGGATAGTAGTTGTATAGTACTATCAATGTTTACGGCTAGGCATAGTGGGGTATCTAATCCCAGTTTGTATCATAGCTTTCGTGGGTTCAGCTCATATAAAGCCACTTTCGTGATTGGGCTTCTTACCTTCGGGAGCGTATAACAGCCCTGAGGGCATTCGGCTTTAGTTTAAAAATTTGTCTTAACCACTCTTTACGCCGGAGTCTATCAACTTGGGCCTCTCGTATAACCGCGGTGGCTGGCACGAGTTTTACCGGCCCTCTTAGCTTTGACTAAGTCAAGTTTTCACTTATGGCTTAATGTCTGTCACTGCTGAGTTCCCTTGGGGGTGTGGCTAAGCAAGGTGTCGTGGGCTTAAAAATATTTGTGCCTGATACCAGCTCCTTGTTCCCGGGCAGGGAACTGTAGGGCATTCTCACAGGGGTGCGGATACTTGCATGTGTAAGTTTAGCTAAAGTTGATAGTAAAGTCAGGACCAAGCCTTTGTGCTTGCGGAGCTTTCTAGGGCCCATCTTAACATCTTCAGTGTTATGCTTTAATTAAGCTACGCTAGC